CAACAATCTGATTTTCGTCGAGACATAATCAAAGGTTCAATGCGAGCCCAAAGATGTAAAACAGTTATTTGGGAACTTTTTCAAGCAAATGCACATTCTCCGCTTTTTTTGGACAGAATAGACAAATCACACCCTTTTTTTTTTGATATCTCCGAACTGATAAAACTCATTTTTAGAAATTGTATAGGAAAGGGAGCAGAATTCAAAATTTCAGATTATACAGAAGAAGAAATAAAAGAAAGGGAAAAAAAGGAAAAGGACAAAAAAGAAGAGAACAAAAGAAAAGAGAAAGCGCGGATAGAAGTAGCAGAAGCCTGGGATACCATTCCATTTGCTCAAGTAATAAGAGGTTCCATGTTAATAACTCAATCGATTCTTAGAAAATATATTATATTACCGTCATTGATAATAGCTAAAAATATTGGCCGTATGCTATTATTACAATTTCCTGAGTGGTCTGAGGATTTAAATGAATGGAATAAAGAAATGCATGTTAAATGCACCTATAATGGTGTTCAATTATCAGAAACAGAATTTCCGAAAAATTGGTTAATAGACGGTATTCAAATAAAGATGCTATTTCCTTTCTGTCTGAAACCCTGGCACAGATCTAAGCCACGGTCCTCTCATATAGATCGAATCAAAAAGAAAGGACAAAAAGATGATTTTTTTTTTTTAACGGTTTGGGGAATGGAAGCTGAACTTCCTTTTGGTTCTCCCCAAAAACGGCCTTCCTTTTTTGAACCCATTTTTAAGAAACTCGAAAAAAAAATTGGAAAATTGAAAAAAAAGTATTTTATATTTCTAAAAGTTTTAAAAGAAAGAACAAAATTTCTAAATATCTCAAAAAAAACAAAAAAATGGATTATCAAGGGCATTCCGTTTTTAAAAAAAATAAAAAAAGAACTCTCAAAAGTAAATCCAATTCTATTATTTAGATTGAGAGAAATATATAAATCAAGCGAAACTAAAAAAAAAAAAGAAAAAGATTCTATAACCCGCAATCATATAATTCATAAATCCTTTAGTCGAATTCAATCTACATATTGGACAAATTTTTTACTGACAGAAAAAAAAATGAAAGATCTGACTGATAGAACAAGCACAATCAGAAATCAAATAAAAAGAATTACAAAAAATAAAAAAAAAGTGACTCCAGAAATAAATGATAGTCCTAATAAAACAAGTTATAATGCTAAAAGATTGGAATCACCAAATTGGCAAATATTAAAAAGAAGAAATACTCGATTAATCCGTAAATTACATTATTTTATAAAATTTTTCACTGAAAGGATATACGCAGATATCCTTCTATCTATTATTAATATTCCCAGAATTAATATACAACTTTTTGTTGAATCAACAAAAAAAATGATTGATAAATCCATTTACAATAATAAAAAAAATAAAAAAAGAATTAATAAAACAAATCAAAATAAAATGAATTTTATTTCGACTATAAAAAAGTCACTTTATAATATTAGTAATAAGAATTCACAGAATTTTTTTGACTTATCCTCCTTGTCACAAGCATATGTATTTTACAAAATATCACAAACACAAGTTCTTAACTTGTATAAGTTAAGATCTATTCTTCAATATCACGGAACGTCTTTTTTTCTTAAGACTTCAATAAAAGATTATTTTGGAAAACAAGGAATAATTCATTATGAATTAAGACATAAGAAACTTCGGAATTCTGGAATAAATCAATGGAAAAACTGGTTAAGAGGTCATTATCAATACCATTTATCTCAGATTAGATGGTCTAGATTAATAGCAGCAAAATGGAAAAATAGAATCAATAAATGTCGTACAATTCAAAATCAAGATTTAAACAAAGAGAATTCATATGAAAAAGACCTATTAATTCATTACAAAAAACAAAACGATTACGAAGTATATTCATTACCAAATCAAAATGAGAATTTTCAAAAATACTATAGATATAATCTTTTATCTTATAGATCTATTAATTATGAAAATAAGAGGGACCCATATATTTATGGATCACCATTCCAAGTAAATAAGAATCGAGAGAGTTTTTATAATTACAACACACATAAACATAAGGGCAAATTTTTTGATATACTAGGGGATATCCCTATCAAAAATTATTTAGGAAAAAGTGATATTATGTATATGGAAAAAAATCCGGATCGAAAATATTTTGATTGGAAAATTCTCCATTTTTGTCTTAAAAAGAAAATCGATATTGAGGCCTGGATCAAGATCGATACCAACAAGAATAAAAATACTAAAACCGGGACTAATAATTATCAAATAATTGATAAAATTGATAAAAAAGATCTTTTTTATCTTACGATTCCTCAGGATCAAGAAATCAATTCACCCAATCAAAAAAAAATATTTTTTGATTGGATGGGAATGAATGAAGAAATACTAAGTCGTCCTATATCGAATCTGAAACTTTGGTTCTTCCCAGAATTTGTACTACTTTATAATGCATATAAAATGAAACCGTGGTTTATACCAAGCA